CCATGAGGTAAATCAGCAGCTACTCCTCCGATACGGAAATAATTATGCATCATTCGCATACCTGTGGCAGCTTCGAATAGATCATATATTAACTCTCTCTCTCTAAAAATATAGAAAAAAGGAGTCTGTGCACCGATATCCGCCATAAAAGGACCAAGCCATAACAAATGAGAAGCTATACGACTCAGCTCCAGCATAATTGCTCTGATATAGCTGGCTCTTTTAGGTACTTGAATATTTCCCAACTGTTCCGGTGCATTTACGGTTATTGCTTCTGTGAACATAGTAGCTAAATAATCCCAACGTGTTACATAAGGCAGATATTGTATAATTGTTCGGTTTTCTGCAATTTTTTCCATCCCTCTGTGTAAATAACCCAATACGGGTTCACAGTCAATAACATCTTCACCATCTAGAGTAACGATGAGTCGAAGAACACCATGCATTGATGGATGGTGAGGACCCATATTGACTATCATGAGGTCTTTTCTTGTAGCTGGTACAGTCATATGTTTTTTCCCCGATGCATTATTCCATGAATTGCTGAAAATGAAATGAAGTTCATCAAAATTCAAGATCTAATAAATCAAATAATTCAAAAAGAATTTTAAAATTAACGAATTTTTGGCTCCCGAATATCCAACTGACTAATTAATTCTTTATAACGTACTTTATTTTTCTTTGACAAATAAGCTAATAGCCGTTGACGTTTTCCCAAAATTTTCCGTAGACCTCTCTGAGATAAATAGTCTTTTCTGTGCAATTCCAAATGTGAAGTAAGCCTCCGTATTTTATTGGTGAAATTGAATACTTGAAATTCAGCAGACCCCTTGTTTTCTTCTTTTTCTTCTTGCGAAATAACCGAGATGAATGCATTTTTTACCATAAAAAGAATTCTTCTCCTCTCATTTTTTCTTTTCTACAGATATGAATTTTATCGATCAGTAATAATAATAAAACCAGTCCTTTTAATCTGGTATCCAAAACCGTCTTAATTTATTCATGTACTACTTTTTTCTCTCAGATTACCTTAATCAATAATCAATTCAATTTGAAATTGGTTTTGGATATAGATACAAGGAGATAGTACATTTTTGCACCCACAAAAGATAAAAATTTGGACCTAAAACTAAGATAAGAAGATTCTACCGATTCATTCCTAGATCTAATTGATACGTCATTGAATCATGTACCCGAATGTAATGTAACACAACGTGTGTGTACATCTGTTTGCTTTCATATACCAGATATGGCACGGAATATATAGGAAATGTACCATCAACTTATTTTCAATCGTGGATACATATGTATCCTTGACATGCTGAAACGACTGCCATTATTGGTATCAAACCAATAGCGATTCATACAAGCTAAATCTTCTAATCGATAATTGGGCCAAAGAAAGAACTTTAATTTCATGTTAATTAATTTATTTGTATCTCTATCAAGATGTTTGTCCTCATTCAAAAATTGACCGCAGTTCTTTACGTTGTTCCCATTACAAAATACCGGATTTCTATCTAGAACATTCCCATTCAAAAAATGGAAACAAGTTAGAATTCTCAACTCTCTACGACGTCTAGGCGATGAAATATTTTCAGGAACAAGCAAATCATAATGATTTTCGTCTCCATTCCCAAGCATATTTTCATGTCTTGCAATGAATCCCTCAAAATCATTTTTATCAATACATCTTTTTTCTCGGTATCTTTGATTAGTTTGGTGCTTACTTTTATGGACCAATGAAATACCTATGGTTTGATACATAATAAATTGTCCATCCCATTTTATAGACAGACGAACTGGTTCGATAATAAATATCCCCCTTTTTATCAATTCTGTAAAAGTTAGATCCCTCTTAATCAGCATTATACCCAGACTCATTTCTCCTTTTTGAATAGAGGATATAGTAATTTCCTTTGGATTTATCAATCTAAGCAGGAAACAATATATCTTGATATTATTCAATATTCTTTGATTCAAAGAACCATTCCATCTCAATTGAAAAAGCAAATATTTTTTCAGCAATAAATCTAGTTCCACTTCTGCCTTGCTCTTGAATTGTTTTTTCTTTCTAACTTTTTTAATGTCCGATCCTGCATAATCTTCTTCAAGATTTTTTTGTTGATTTGGTAGAACTGATCCAAGATTCCCTTGGTTTTGTGCATTTGGTCCAAGATTCCCTTGGCTCGAAGATTCTTTTTCTTCTTGATTTCGATTCTCTAATTCAAGAGATTTTTTTTTATTTTTATTAGATGATAGAGGAAGATTTTTTTTTTGTTTTCTGTTAATGTTTTTATTTTCACTAACATTTTCATTTCCATTCAAATTTACAAGAAGTAATTTTATTGGTATGCCCCATGGTTTCATCTTATATGTATCATAAAGTAGCAAAAATTCTGGGACGAACCAAAGTTCCAGATTTGATATGGTACGATTTAGTATTTCTTCATTCATTCCCATCCAATCAAAAGGTTTTTTTTTTTGATTGGATGGGTTGATTTCTTCATGAATCATGAAAAGATCTTTTTTATTAATTTTCTCCACTATTTGAGAATAATTAGTTCCAGTCTTAGTCTTTTTATTAATGCTGGCCTCGGTATCCATATTGGTCCAGGTATCAATATCGACCTCTTTTCTAAGACAAAAATGGAGAATTCCCCAATCAAAATATTTTCTATCCGGATTTTTATCCGTCTCAATAATATAATCTTCTCCTAGATAATCCCTAATAGGTATACCCCCCAGCACACAAAATGATTCGAGTTTATGTGTGGTGTAGTTATAGGTAATTTCTCGGCCTTCGTTTACTTGTAAGGGTGATCTATAAATATATAAGTCTTTCTTATTTTCATAATTTATATATTTATGTGATAAAAGATCATATCCGTAGTGTTTTTTTAATTTTTCTTTTTTATTCGATAATAACTCCACTGCATAATCATTTTGTTTTTGGTAATGAATTAATTGGTCTTTTTCATATGAACCTAATTTTTTTGAGTCTTTATTTTGAGTTGTACGACGTTGATTGACTCTATTTTGCCATTTTTGTGGTACTAATCTAGCCCATCTAGTCTGAGATAAATCGTATTGATATTGATAATGACCCTTTAACCAGTTTTTCCATTCATTCATTCCAGAATTTCGAAGTTTCTTATGCCTTGATTCGGAATGAAATATTCCTTGTGTTCGAAAATAATCCTTTATTCTATCTTTAAGAAAAAGAGATCTTTCGTGATATTCAAGTACAGATCTCAAGTGATACTTGTTAATAACTTTGGTTTGTGATAATTTGTAAAATACATATGCTTGTGATAAGGAGGATAGGTCACAAAAAATCTGTGAATTATTATTACTAATATGAAAAAGCGACTTTTTTATAGTCGAAATAAAGTGAATTTTTTTTTGATTTATTTCATCAATTTCTTCTTGATTTGTTTCATCATTGTAATTGTAAATGTATTTATCAAGAATTTTTTTTGTTGATTCAAGGAAAAGTTGTGCATTGATCCTGGGAATATTAATGATACATAGAAGGTATATCTTTTCAATGACAAATTTCAAAAAAAAATGCCATTTACGTATTAAACGGATACTTCTTTTTTTTACTATCTCCCAAAAACTTTTCAGTGATTCTGATCTTTTATCACCACAACTCATTTTTTTAGGACTAATATTTATCTCTGGGGTTAGAAATATTTTTTTCTTGTCTTTTGTGATTCTTTCTATTTGATTTCTGATTGTGCTTGTCCTATCAGCCAGATTCTTCATTTTTTTTTCTGTCAGTGAATAATAATAATTTGTCCAATCCGTGGATCTAATTCGAATGGGCGATTCATGAATAATCTGATTACTAATTATAGTTATAGAATTTTGTGAATTTTTTCTATTTTTATTTTCACTCGATTCATATACTTCTTTTAATCCAAATAATAGAATTGGATTTATTTTTGCAAGTTCTTTCATTATTCTTTTTATAAATAGAATTATTTCGATAACCCATCTTTTTTTTTCTTTTAAGACCGTTAGAAACCATTTTGTTCTTTCTTTTACAACTCTTAGAATTCGAAAAAATTGATTTTTCACCTTTCTAATTTTTTTTTCGAGTTCTTTTAAAATGGGTTCAAAAAAGGACGGTTGGTTTCGGGGAGAACCAAAAGGAAGTTCTGTTTCCATTCCCCAGACTGTTAAAAAACAAAAATTATATTTTTTTCCTTTCTTTTTCATTGGACCTCTATGATGGGATCGTAGCTTAGATCTGTGCCAAGGTTTCAGACACAAAGGAAATAGAATCTTTATCTGAATACCGTCTTTTAACCAGTTTCTCGGAAATTCGGTTTCTGATAATGGAACACCATTATAAGTGCATTTAACGTGGATTTCTCTATTCCACTCTTCCCAATCCTCGAACCACTCGGGGAATTGAAATAATAAGATACGGGCGGTATTTTTAGCTATTATCAATAAAGGCAATACAATATATTTTCTAAGAATTGATTGGGTTACTAACATCGAACCCCTTATTGGTTGAGCAAATAGAATACTATCCCAGGTCTCTGCTACTGCTATTCGCTCATTTTCTTCTTTTTTCTCCTTTTTTTCTTTCTCCTCAGGATCCGAAGTTTTCAATTTTGTATTTTTCCCCATACAATTCCTAAAAATGAACTTCGTCATTTGGGAGATATCAAAAGAAAAAAAAAAAGTTTTGTCTATTTTGTCCAAAAAAAGTGGGGAATGCACATTTGCTTGAAACAGTTCCCAAATAACAATTTTACGTCTTTGAGCGCGCATGGATCCTTTGATTATATCCCGACGAAAATCCGGTTGTTGTGAATAACGTATCAAAGCCACTTCTTCCACTTCATCACGATCACTCGTATTATTAGTATTAGTATGAGTATTGGTGTCCGGCTCGTTATCAGTAAAAATTACTACGCGTTTGGCTTTTCGTGAACGAATCTGATGATCCTCTGCCGATTCTTCCTCATATTCTCCCTCCT